TAATTCATTATAATAAGATTAGCAAATTTATAACTATACCTAGACTCTAATTCATTAGTATGTTATTAGTATGTTATAATTTATATAATGATATTAAATTATACATTATACAATTTGTTACTTTTTTATTACAAATATCAACAATAATTTTATTCGTACTTCAAATAGGAATACTACCGCCGGAGTTTTTTGATTTATGAAAAAATCAAAGCCCCTTATCGGATTTGAACCGATGACTTACGCCTTACCATGGCGTTACTCTACCACTGAGTTAAAAGGGCTTGTTTGATTCAATTCCTGAATAAAGTCACTAGCCACTATGAGTTTAGTATATATACTTATTATAATATATGTACATATAATACATAGATATATCTTATAATACATAGATATATCTTATATGCATAGCGGTTCGTTCAGAAATTAGAAATTTGACTTATCCAGTAAATTATAGGGGAGGATATACTAGTGAATATAGGTAAAAAAAAAGGTTTATTGATATTGGATTTGATAAATAGCAATACAATTAATTGTTTCCAATCCTAATTGACATCATAACGAAATTGATTTGATTGATACATATACCCACTAGTTTAACATAGATCCAACATATTTCATTGAATGATTGATAAAGAAATTTGGCGTAGCCTCTGAACTAAATTATTGGCGGAAAAAAATGCTATAGAATCGTGAAAGATGGAAAGATCCTCCGTATCGAGTCATACCATTCCATTATATTGACAATTTAAAAAAACTATTCATACTATGAGCATAGTATGATGGCGGTCGTGCAAGTATGGTATGCCCCCATCGTCTAGTGGTTCAGGACATCTCTCTTTCAAGGAGGCAGCGGGGATTCGACTTCCCCTGGGGGTAGGGTACTACGAAAGGAAGTTGATCATGGATTATCAATAAGCCTGGAATTTTTTCTTCTGGGGTCGATGCCCGAGCGGTTAATGGGGACGGACTGTAAATTCGTTGGCAATATGTCTACGCTGGTTCAAATCCAGCTCGGCCCAAAAATTCGCCGATCTACCAGGAAATGGTATCATATAACCCATTTGGTGCTCTCCAGAAATGCGCGATCCCCCAATACGAATACGGAAGAGAAATTTTCTTCTCTGGTATATCTATACCACTATTTATTTACTCCATTTTTCCAACAAATTAGGATCTTGATAATAATTTAGATTCATATCAGGATCTGTAAGTATAAAGTCAAATCTAAAGAAAAGGGGAAATAAAAAAACCTTTTTCATTGAAAAAGTAATTATCCAATTTATTTGGCAATAACAAAAGGATTACTAGTAATCCAGGTTGTTCTCACTAAAGCGCATACCCATATGGGTATCAATATATCACTCACGGCTCTGTTACAACACGCCAATTTGAATCTAAATTCAAAATTGAAAGGGTTAGAATAAAATCATAAAAATATGTATACATAATACTTTATTTTATTATGGTATTTACTTGGGATTGTAGTTCAATTGGTCAGAGCACCGCCCTGTCAAGGCGGAAGCTGCGGGTTCGAGCCCCGTCAGTCCCGACGGATCCAATAAAAAAATATATAAATTCCGCTCTCTATTTTTTGTGAAAGATTTTTGGGGAAAGTTAAGTAGAATTTCATTCCCAAGGGCAATCTCTCTTCTTTTTTTCTTTTTTTCACATTTATCATCAATGGGGGAATTTCCATTTCTTTGACTAGTACTGATTCGATTGATGGGAGATAGACATATGTGGATTTGTACAATTATTGGTAGCATCAGATTCAGGATTCCAAGAGATACCATACTGTACTGGGTATGGCTTTTTCGATTACTCCCGATATGTCGAATAGAGTAGAGTACTGTACGTTTCCCGGAAGTACATATATAAATGGAATTTGTACGATATAAAATAACTTTAACATAGTTATTGTAATAGAATATTTTCAGGGATCCCTTTTTTATTAGGGAGGGGATGCCATTTTTTTATTAAGGGGTTTCCTTGAAAGAAAAAACTTTTCAAATTATTAGATAAAAAAAGAGTGCATTTGATGGAATGTTCGATTTTTTTATAACGAAACTTGTACTCGTCTTTATCATCCTTCTTTTGTTTTCCAAGAAGATTAGATCAGTAAAAAAGGGAGTTTAGAACTTAACTCTTTATTTAGCTTCTATTGTTTGTTGGGATTTGTTTAGAATCAATGGTAAGGGTTCGATGATACTTCATCAGATGGTTGTACAAAGAGGGCGGTTGGTTATAGAAAAGAAAGAATGGAAAAGAATGATAAATAAAAAAAAATAAAGGAAGTCTTGGTTGGATCAGGAATAAAATTTTGAGTTCGGTATGGATAAAAGATCTTCCTATGTTATACTATTCAATTCTTGACGATGAGTTGATTTGATAGTGCAGATATTGTTATTCATGATATTGATCCGATTCGATATCATCGAGATGTAATTCATCCCATTGAATTTACAAGCGAAAGATTTCTTATCTCTATGGGATTAACTCCCGAGTTATTGCGAATTAAAGAAAAATGAAACAATGAGATTATGGAAGTAAATATTCTCGCATTTATTGCTACTGCACTGTTTATTCTAGTTCCTACCGCTTTTTTACTTATAATATACGTAAAAACAGTCAGCCAAGGTGATTAATTTGAATTAAGCTTGACTTTTTAGTTCTTATCAATAATTGAAGAGAAGAAAGGGATTCAAATTTCGCGTCTTAAATGAAATGGGCAGACTAGAATTAGCCGTATTCTATGAGATACGATAGTATGGTAGAAAGATTCAGATATTTCTTTCTACCATACTATCCATACTATAACTACTATTGTAGTGTAGTGTATAAAGTTGTATTGTAATCCAAGTTAATTTAATAAAGATCAATCTACAATAGTATCGTCATATTCCTATATATCGGTGTATATATATGGATATCAATTACATATTATATATATAATGTATGATAGTGCCCCCCCCCAATTCTATTTCTTTGCTTTATACATCTGTGTTGTATTTAATTTGTGTTGATTTCAATCAATTAGAAATGATCGAAAAGCGACTCGTACAATTAGAATTCCCGGATTGCTGATTATTTTCAATATGAATCCCGATCAAAAGAGGCCTCTTCGATGGGTATAATAAAAGAAAATAAAGTAATCCTTTTATTAGCATTCCGACGAAGAAGTCATTGATCGATCAGTTGACAGATGATCCATGGAAACTTCTTCGGATTTCGAAAAAAGGGGGGAAAGGGTTAGTAAACCTCGTCAATTTTTAACGTTTGAACAGTGAGTTCAATAAAACAAACACAACATAAATAAAATTTCCCAAATATTAAAACAAACAGGAAGTGCGCAATATGTGACTCGCCCAAGACAATATTTTAGTCTGTGTAGTATCTTGTTAGACAACTACTATGTCTGTGTTGTTTCCGATAGAAAATGTGGATCTACGTAATGTAATAACAGAACTATTTTATCTTTGAATAATAAAAGGGGAAACAAAAAAGTAAAATAAAAAAAGTGCAGCTCTTCCTCACGGTCCATATCTAATTTTGGTAAGAGTCGGTTCATCGAAATAGAAAATTGATCAAGAATTCAGTTGGAATAAATTTACTACGATTTGTATTTCTTTTACTTTGTATTCTTTTTACTTTCGAAATACGAACACGGAAATAATTTAAATATTTGTTTGATTGAAAGAGTATTCTTCATATATATTATTCATAAACTACCTTACTACACTAAAACCCAAGAAAATTTTGAAATGCAGATATTTTTTATTTCTATTTCAATTTAAAAATGGAATTTTAAATTGAAATAGTGTTGAAATAGTGAAATTTCAACTAAAAAAAGCTCTTCGGAACTGAAAGATTTATAAAAAAAAATTGATACAGTTTAATTCCTAAACTCAATTAGTAGTATTTCTAGAGTCCACTTCTTCCCCATACTACGAGTGAAAGGGAAAATGTAAAGACTACCATTAAAGCAGCCCAAGCGAGATTTACTATATCCATGTGAATTATGTCCCCTATCTCTATGAAGGAATTATTGAATTATTGTTCACTAATAAATAATAGTGGAATCACTGACGCAGAGTCAAAAAGTAATTCTGACCTAACATCGTTGATGAAACAATCCAATAAATCCAATTATAACTTCTAAGAGGGTCTTATAAGATTTCTAGTATAATAAGAAAAGGTTAAGCACAAGCAAAATATGCGGAGACCCCCTTGGAAGTATCAAAGAAATGATACTAATATGTAGAAATAATAAAAATCTATTCTTTCTTTTGTTGCCCTTCATTAAGTTAAGTAAAAACTTATAGAAGAAAAGTAGATCACTACCTAGCCCATACCCTATTTCTTTCCCGTTTTGTTTTGATCTAATCCTTACCGTCTCCTTAATTGTCTCTATGAAAACAATCGGAGGACGTCCTATTATGTTCTGTTCTTGACTAGAGGTTAACGAAAAAAGAATAAAAGTATCTAAGTAAAAGCCAATTACCCATTCAATCGAATCAATATTGATTGAATGCCGGAGTACTCAAAGACTTTGATGAATATGTATACTAAAGTATCTTCTGGCCTTTCCGCAACTAAAAATGGAATTCTATTTCCGTCCTGCTATTCAATCTAATTCAAAACCCGGCCCGTAGACACTCCATTGCTAATGGAAGGACTATCACGATTTATCATATCAGTTTCCTCCGTTTGCTTCCGCTGGAAAAAATTTTCCAAATTATATCAGCAAAACAGAAGAAGGTATGTCGATTCTTTTGGTGATTAGGCGACACCCGGATTTGAACTGGGGAAAAAGGATTTGCAGTCCCCCGCCTTACCGCTCGGCCATGCCGCCAAAACGATACCAAATCCAAATCTCTGAAAAAATTTTCCTTTTGCCTTCTTATTTATTGTACTTGTATTTTGAATCTTAATCCCGTTTTCCTTAATTCCTTTTCTAAAATAAAGATTTCTTTTTTATTTGGGTTGGATCCATCCCTTCG